AATTGCTATGCTTAGTGTGTGACTCGTTGGTTTTTGTAGGATTAGGATTCAAAAAATGGAACAGCCCGTAGTAGGAACTAATAACTATAGAACTAATAACCAACTCATCGCTTCGCATTATCTGGATATAAAGAAAGAACCAGTCAAAATATGATATATATGATATATAAGTCATCTCGTTGTAGCAACTGAAATCTTTTTTTTGCAAATACAAAAACAAAAAAGAAAAACCAATCTGATTATGGGTTGTAAAGCAAGAAAAGTATACAGATAAATGGAAGGGTGAGAGAAAGATAGAAAAAGAATATCAACGATATATGATTCCAATATGGACGGTCTATGAGTCATCTCATAAAAAAGAATGTAATAAAGCATCAATACTGATTGATCCCTAATTAGACCAATACGTGGATAAAACCACAAATAAAGAGCCCCGAGCCAATAAAGACTGAGAAGATTGACTCAAAAACAAATTTCATTAGGGACTCCGTTGTAGAATCCAGACCTAATCATTACTCGAGAGGTGGTGGGAACGACAGAACCTGTGAATGCATCAGATTCTATTGAAAAGGAATCCTAATGATTCAGTGGGTAGGATGGCGGAACAAACCAGAATTCATTTTTTTTTTGAAAGATTATGTCATAAACTAATCTTACAACTGAATGTTGAAAGAGTAAATATTCGCCCGCGAATTTTATTTGATTTTGAATAAATTCGATATGATAATAAAAAGCAAAATAAAGATTCATTATAACATTATACCTAAATTACATTATATATAAATAGAATACATGATTAATTATATATTAAATCAAAAGATAAAAAAAATTCTATTAAATGAAATTTCAAAGAATCTCTCGATTCAATATTCAGCATGTATTTTATTTTTAATCGTTTAATTCGCGAGGAGCTGGATGAGAAGAAATTCTCATGTCCGGTTCTGTAGTAGAGATGGGTGGAATTGATAAACAACCATCAACTATAACCCCAAAAGAACCAGATTCCGTAAACAACATAGAGGAAGAATGAAAGGAATATCTTATCGAGGTAATCGTATTTGCTTTGGTAGATATGCTCTTCAAGCACTTGAACCCGCTTGGATCACGTCTAGACAAATAGAAGCGGGTCGGCGAGCAATGACACGAAATGCACGCCGCGGCGGAAAAATCTGGGTACGTATATTTCCAGACAAACCAGTTACAGTAAGACCTACAGAAACACGTATGGGTTCGGGGAAAGGATCTCCCGAATATTGGGTAGCTGTTGTTAAACCCGGCAGAATACTTTATGAAATGAGCGGAGTGGCAGAAAATATAGCCAGAAGGGCTATTTCAATAGCGGCATCAAAAATGCCTATACGAACTCAATTCATTCTTTCGGTATAGGATAGGAATGTATAACAAAAGGAAAGAATTTTTTTGATAAAAAAAGACAATTGTCGGTTTCTTGTTTTGAACAAACAATATTTCTTTTTTTTCACCCTTTATATTGAAAAAGACAAAACAAATAAAAAAAAGATATGATTCAGCCTCAAACCCATTTGAATGTAGCGGACAACAGCGGGGCCCGAGAATTGATGTGTATTCGAATCATAGGAGCTAGTAATCGACGATACGCTCGTATCGGTGATGTTATTGTTGCTGTAATCAAAGAAGCAGTACCAAATACACCTCTAGAAAGATCAGAAGTGATCCGAGCTGTAATTGTACGTACTTGTAAAGAACTCAAACGCGACAACGGTATGATAATACGATATGATGACAATGCTGCAGTTGTTATTGATCAAGAAGGAAATCCAAAAGGAACCCGCATTTTTGGCGCGATCCCCCGGGAATTAAGACAGTTAAATTTCACTAAAATCGTTTCATTAGCACCTGAAGTATTATAAGGGAATGCCGCGATATAGTTTTATAATATTTGAATGAAATGTATTAATTTAAATTTAATTAGTAGATTGTTTGTATATCACGTATATACCTTTTAAAATTCATAAATATTTATGAATTCAGAAAAAAAGAAATAGAGCATGTTGATTATATCAAAATTCGGGGGGAACAATAATCTTAGTTTATCATGAGTAAAGACACTATTGCTGACATAATAACCTCTATACGAAATGCTGGCATGAATGAAAAAAGAACAGTTCGAATACCATCTACTAACATCACTGAAAATATTGTTAAAATCCTTTTACGAGAAGGGTTTATTGAAAACGTGAGAAAACATCAGGAAAGCAATAATTTTTTTTTGGTTTTAACCCTACGACATAGGAGAAATAGGAAAGGACCATATAGAACCGTTTTAAATTTAAAACGGATCAGCCGACCCGGCCTACGAATCTATTCTAACTATCAACGAATTCCGAGAATTTTAGGCGGAATGGGAATTGTAATTCTTTCTACTTCTCGAGGGATAATGACAGACCGAGAAGCTCGAATAGAAGGAATCGGCGGGGAAATTTTGTGTTATATATGGTAATCTTTCTGATAGCCAAATCATATGCGGAACTTTCATATTTGTGAAAAAAAAGAGTATATAGGGTAGGTTTCTAATATTATGCCTCTTTGATTAGTTGATGCTTCAAAGTCGTTTTACCTGTAATGAAAGAACAAAAAAGGATTCGCGAGGTTTAATTACTGAACTACATCCCAATGGTATGTATATTTCGAGTTCGTTTAGATAATGAAAATCTAATTCTGGGTTTTGCTTCGGGAAAGGTTCAACGTAATTTTATACATATACTACCCGTAAATAGAATCAAAATTTTGGTAAGTTCTTATGATTCAACTAAAGTAAATAGAATTTTTATATATAGAATTTGTATATTTAGTATATTAAAAAGTAAAGACTCAAAGAATTTGGTGGTTTTTTGATTTCAACATTCTTTCGTAGGGATACAATTCGAAGTTAGAAATTTTAAGAAACTTATTTTCTTTCAATTTAAGTAGATTCAGAATTAAGAAAGGGAGTGACAAATATGAAAATAAGGGCCTCTGTTCGTAAAATTTGTGAAAAATGTCGATTGATTCGTAGACGGGGACGAATTATAGTAATTTGTTCCAACCCGAGACATAAACAAAGACAAGGATAATCTTTTTAAACCAAAAAAGAATCCCGAAATAGAAAGGACCTGATGTACAGATGTACAAAAAAATCAGTAAAAAAATGAGGATCTGTTTTGACATGAAATGGATATATCCATATATCTCTGACTTATATTTATGAGATGATAAAATATGGCAAAACCTATACCAAAAATTGGTTCACGTAGAAATAGACGTATTGGTTCACGTAAGAATGCGCGTAGAATACCAAAGGGCGTTATTCATGTTCAAGCAAGTTTCAACAATACCATTGTGACTGTTACAGATGTACGGGGTCAAGTAATTTCGTGGTCGTCTGCCGGTACTTGTGGATTCAAGGGTACAAGAAGAGGGACACCGTTTGCTGCTCAAACCGCAGCGGGAAATGCTATTCGGACAGTGGTGGATCAAGGTATGCAACGAGCAGAAGTCATGATAAAGGGCCCCGGTCTCGGGAGAGATGCGGCATTAAGAGCTATTCGTAGAAGCGGCATACTATTAAGTTTCATACGGGATGTAACCCCTATGCCACATAACGGTTGTAGGCCTCCCAAAAAAAGACGTGTGTAAACATTGAAGAGATTTCAAGAGAAATAAATAATTCAATGATTTGATCAAATAATATTACTATGGTTCGAGAGAAAGTAACAGTATCTACTCGGACACTACAGTGGAAATGTGTTGAATCAAGAGCAGACAGTAAGCGTCTTTATTATGGACGCTTTATTCTGGCCCCACTTATGAAAGGCCAAGCCGATACAATAGGCATCGCGATGCGAAGAGCTTTACTCGGAGAAATAGAAGGGACATGTATTACACGTGCAAAATCTGAGAAAATACCACACGAATATTCTACCTTCGTAGGTATTCAAGAATCTGTACATGAAATTTTAATGAATTTGAAAGAAATTGTATTGAGAAGTAATCTGTATGGAACTCGTAACGCGTCTATTTGTGTCAAGGGTCCTGGATATGTAACTGCTCAAGACATTATTTTACCACCCTCTATAGAAATCGTTGATAATACACAGCATATAGCTAACCTAACAGAACCAATTAATTTGTGTATTGAATTACAAATCGAGAGGAATCGTGGATATCGTATAAAAACGCCAAATAACTTTCAAGAAGGTAGTTATCCTATAGATGCTGTATTCATGCCCGTTCGAAATGCGAATCATAGTATTCATTCTTATGTGAATGGGAATGAAAAACAAGAGATACTTTTTATCGAAATATGGACAAATGGAAGTTTAACTCCTAAAGAAGCACTTCATGAAGCCTCTCGGAATTTGATTGATTTATTTATTCCCTTTTTACATGCAGAAGAAGAAAACTTCCATTTCGAAAACAATCAACACAAAGTTACTTTACCCCTTTTTACTTTTCATGGTAAATTGGCTAATCCAAGAAAAATTAAAAAAGAAATCACATTGAAATATATTTTTATTGACCAATCAGAATTGCCCCCGCGGGTCTATAATTGCCTCAAAAGGTCCAACATACATACATTATTGGACCTTTTGAATAACAGTCAAGAAGATCTTATGAAAATTAAACATTTGCGCATAGAAGATGTAAAACATATATTGAATATTCTAGAAATAAAAAAGAATTTCGAATAAATTTAATTTTTTTTTCTAAGCTTTTGTCTAAAAAGATAAAAATTTGTTTTAAATCTTTAGCACAATCCCTATATTCGGATATAGGTCCAAAATAAAATTGAATAGATGTATCTAGGGAAAATTCACTTTAAAGCGACGATTCCCTAGATACACATGTCGTAATCTATTTTTTTTTATTTAACAATCAAATCAATTTAAAAAAGACCTAAAGTTAGGGACTTATCAATAGGTAGTGTTGCTCCAATACCCAACCAAAGAGCTACTACAGTACCAATCAAAAAAACGGTTGTC